CCTCATGAAGAAAAAGCCACTTGCCCTGAAATGACTTAGCCCAATAAGGAAGTCCCGATTCCATAAGCTTTTTGATCTTCTCAATTTCGAGATTATCAAATAGATAGCGCCATATTTGATCAGACCGAACTATTTGATTTTGATTGAAGAAACCGTTCTCTATCTGTTGCAGGTTCACGGCTTTGTGCCCTTCTTCAAACTCCGATTTTTCTATTTCATATCTCAATCTACGATAACGGATAGAACAAAATTTCTGTTGCATCATATCTAGCGGATTCCTTGGTTCGGACCGAAGAAGTAATGTCTCACTGCAATTTTTTTTTATCCATGAGGATCCCACCAGAACGTCTTCTAATTCTAATAGGCTCTGAATTAGACGAGAATCATTCTCAAGGAATTCAGAAGAAGTGATCCAATTTTTTGCATCGGGTCCGGGTGAAGACCAAATATCTTGAGTGACCAATCCGGCAGAACAACTCAAAAGATAACGAAGTACCGTTATTTTATTCAAATCCGTTTCAAGTTCGACGTACCATTTGTACGAATAAGAATTCAATATTCTATTATTCGCGGTAGGGTAGATAGATATAGGATCTATGAGGAAATTACTTAGAAATACATTTTGCGCAAAAGCTCTTCCTATCTGATATAAAAAGATCCTATGATCCTGAACCCTTTTTATGTGAGTCTGAAAATCCCAAATCTGTCTAAAAAAAGCTAATCTAATTGGATTAGTGTCTTCTATTATGTATTTCCTCTGTGTAATACTAATTGATAGGACCTCATTGTTAAGTGCTACAAGATGTCGTGCATTCGAACTCATGGTTATAGACCCGAATTTCTTACTATCGAATATTTTCTTTTCCAAGCCAAATCCCCTAGTATATGAAAGAATAAGAAAGTACTGTCGTTGTTGTGGAATAGTAAGCCTTCGTATCTTAATGAAGATATTGAATTTATTCAGACCTATTAGAGCGGGATCCACTTCTCGAGGAATATGAGTCGAAGCAATAACAATAATATTGTTATTGAAACATCTTTCACGATCCTTGGAATTGGAAAGAGAGCTCTCTTCTAGATGAAGGGATAAATACCTCAACTCATTCAGATCCAGATCATGAATGTTTGGAATCCATATTATACAAGGAGACATTGTTTTTGCCAAATCCAATTGCACGGTCATATCAAAAAAAAATGGGTTATTGCTAGTTAGCTTATCCCGTGTCATATTGAACAACTTCTTATCCAAATTCAGGTTATCATCAATATCCCCACTATCATCAACATCGAAATCATCAAGATCAAAAGGAATATAAGTAATACCTTCATTCTTGAAATCTTCAAGATTCTCTATATCCAAATCCAAATCTTGATTTCGATCAAAAGAAGACTCGTCGAATAAATACGGATACTTGAGCGGATATATCTTAATGAAAGGAAGATAGGAATTTTTCGCTAGGGATTTTACCAAATAGGATCGTCCAATTCCTATAGAACCTATCACTAAAATACTCTTAGAAGGGTATGAGGCTAACCGAAGCGAAAAGGGGTTTAGACGAGATGACAAATGCAAAGACCCCCACGAGATTATTGTCTCATAATAAGCAAGAAATATCCGTCTTTCTGCTAAACAGGATCTTTTGAACTCATAATTCAAAAGATCCTTTTTCTGCATATCAAATAAGTATCGTAAGTAATTGGATCCCGGTTGTTCCACTATTTCATATAAAAGATTACTATGAGTCAAACTCCATAGAATTTGATCAATCCTTTTTTCTGTCCTTAAGGTGGAGAGCTGAATCAAAAATTCTCTTTCTTCATCATCAATCCAATCACTGTTTGCGACCCAGGATTCTATCCTATCATCCATAAAATCCCCCTTCACCACTTTTTCTCTTTTCCTTATCAATGAATAGATCTCTTTACTTGTACAACTTAGATGTCTCGTATTTATCAAAAAAGCGATTTCATCGATAAGACTTTTTGGTATGAGACTTCTGAGAAAACTTATGAGATAGGTGAGATAAGGAATTAACAAATCGATGAGATTTTGATTCTCAGATTCTTCCTTAGGATGTCTTGATAGGATCTCAGAAGTAGACAAATCAGAAAAATCCGGGTTAGCCTCAGAAGGTAGCCATTCTAGTTCTATCAGAAAATATATGAATTTTGTTATATATTCTTCGAGAAAAACTCGAACGGAATTCTCTGACCTGAAAGAAGGTATAGGATAGATATCCAGAAGTTTTTGCAACTCCATTATGTATGATGAATTTGTCAAAGATTTAATCTTTTCTAAGTTTATCTGTAACTCACGCAAGACTTGGAAAATGAAGATAAGACTTTGACAAGCGAGATATCCAACAACAAGAAGAAGGAAAGGGATTGAAAACAATAACTCATCCGACCTCTGGCTCGGGCCCCCCCCGAGGGGGGCCTTGAAGAACCCATTACTATATGAAATTGATGAATAGAAAGACAATGAACAAGAAAGAAAAGGCGGAGACCTCCTCTTTTCCGAAGAATTTTGCTTTTTTAAAGAATTGAAATAGAAATTCAAAAAAATATGAAAAATTCTTCGGAGCGGTTGTACTAACCAATTACTGAAAATCTTATCCATTATGAAAACCCATCTGAGAATTATTTTCTCAAGAATGATGAACGGCACATCCAAAATATCGTCAATTTTAGATACCAGGCTCGGAAGGACATAATACCAAAAGATCTCCGAAAGGATACAACGTAGTTGCTTGAATCCACCCGTAAGAAAGACCGAGAGCAAATAATCCATATTTACGGTCCATTCGACAGAGAAAATATTCCTCTGTCTTCTTTCACCAAAGACCGAGAGCAAATAATCCATATTTACGGTCCATTCGAAATAGAAAATACTCTTCTCTCTTTTTTCACCCTCGTACAGTCTTATAGTAAGGAAATTCTGTTTCACAACTACCTCAACGTTTCTTTTATTTTTCTTTCGGTTTCGAAAATGAAACAGACGAAATTTTTCTTTCTTTCCAGGAGGTACAGATTTCTTCGGACATGAAATGCATTCACACTCCATCTCCGTTTTTGAATTGGCATCGAGATACTGATATAATTTCTTCAGTTTGGAACAAAATTGATTCCAAATCCAATCGATTTCCACTTCAATTCTACCAGAACGAATTTGAAAAGGAGTTATTTCAACTTTTTTACTTGGATAAATCGTTTTCGGAAAGCCCATGGTTCGGTCTGAATCAAATTTGAGTTTGATCGGTTCCGCGCTCGAAAGACCAGCTCTCCAAACAGTTGGATCAAATTCTATTGGATCCAATTCTATTTTCGAATCCATGGTGAAAACGGAACCCGCTCTATAAAGGACTGGATCGGATTGAATTCGATTTGGAAAAATGAAAGATCTCTTCAATTTATTATTCCATTTTTCAATGTATTTTTCAAATTGATCACTATAACAATTGAAGAAGTTATCCCTTTTTTTTGGAAAATCCAAATCTTTCGGTATTTTTATATCAGATACCTGTGGCTCGATTCGAAAAATTGAATCGAAAAAATCTTTTCCATGCAAAAAAAATCGTTTGTTGTCAATAAACGAGATATCCAGGAATTTTCTATACGTAAGCTCTTCATTATTTACTCTTGTTCTTTTGACCAAGAACGGAAATTTTTTATTAGAAGAAATCCAGAAAAAAAAGTGATTGAATTCATTCATCAGGCGAAGTTCGTTTGCTTTATAAAAAGCAGATATGGTCGAACTTTGCTGAAATATTTTCACGGGATTCAGCCAATTGTCTCGATCATGCGGTATGAAGGAATCCGTTTTCGTTAAACATTTCCTCCCATTCATTAATGAGTCAATCATCCACTTTGAAATTTCGTTGAACAAAAATTGGAATATTCTTCCTTCATTGATCCATAATTTCGATCCTTGGTCTAATCTTTGAGAAATTTTCTGATTATTGAAAAAATCAGGCTTGAATTTTTTCGAAAGAAATATTTGAACACCTAATCCGTTCAATTTCGAAATGGATATCTCATAATTATGAATCGGGATATTCCCGATATGCACAGATAAGCGGGCATGAAAAAAGTAGAAACACTTGGCAAAAAAACCAAATGATTTTGTAATAAACAAACAAAATTTCAAAAAATTTCCATAAACAAATTGAAAATAAAAGGAACGGGCCACGGGCCACTTGAATTTTTTATACTCTAAGATTTTCAATCTTCTTACTTTTATGTTTGTTTCTTCTGAAACAATCGAAGAAACAAATTCTTGAATATAAAAATTGCATTTTTTCAAGTCATTCGTTAATTGATCGACTTCTATTTTTAGTTGATTGACTTCGAATTCCAACTGATCGAAGTTGAATTTCAACTTTAATTTTTCCAAAAATTTTTGGAATTGATCAAAAACGAAATTGATTTCAGTGAAAATTCCTTGAACTTTCTCTCTGGTCAAAAACAAATATTCCGAGTATTCTTTTTGAATATCCAACAATTCACAGGACAATTTTATATTGGTATCATCATACCAATTCCAGGATCTCTGGGTTCGAGGGTCGAACCATTTCTTCTGACTCTTTGTCCAATTTGACAATACTTGATTTACCCTCAAATTTGTTATATCTCTAGAATTCTGAATATCAATTCTTATTGAATCTTTTCCAATTCCATATTCTAGGTTTTGATTCATTAAAATAAATGGATTAGATCCATTTCTATTTAATATATTTTTGATTTGCTCCAATCTAGAAGAATCAATAGAAAAGCCAAAATCCCTCTGATATACCAAATTTGGCTTAGTGAACATTAGAATTACTAACTGAAGAATTTCTGAAAATCTCTCTTCTGGTCGTGATTTATCCTTTATAAGCATATTATGGGAAATACGACGAATTGAGATAGTTTTCTTGAAATACGGAAGAACTTTGAATAGATCAACCAGTTCTTTGTGCTCCAAACGTTGCCTGAAAGGAGCAAAACAAAAATCGGGATATCTCTTCCAAATCCAAAAAGTTTTTTTTCTTTCTTCTTTGATGAACCTCTCAGTAGCACTCGAACCCAGATAAAGTTCTGACCATCTGGGAGAGAAAAAAGAATGAATCGATTTTGTAGGATCCGAAAGAAATTTCTCGCTTTCTTCCGAAAGCAAATGATCTATCGATTCGGAAAAAAATCCTTCAAATCGGCTGAAATTTTTTACTTGAATCAAATTCGATAAAATTTTTATCTTATTTTTTTCGTTGATTAAGATAACCACGATTTCATTTGTAAGAAAATCCCCTTTTTTTACGATCTCGTTCTTCCATGACTGTAAAGACGTTTTCTTTCGTGTTAGAAGCAAAACAGTTCTCGATTCATCCAGAAAACAACTCCCATGCCATATTTTTCCTTTTTGAGGATTCAGGATTGAACCAACAAATTTATGAATATTGGAAGAACGAAAAGGTTCTTCTTTTGATTCCATCAAATTCATAGGCACGGAAAGAAATTCAATGAGATAATTCTTTCGATTTGCAAGCATATTTCGATTGTAAATACTAGACGCTAGAATCACTGTGAATACAAATATCCCACCTCTGACCATATTTTTGACAACACCTTGAACAAGCTTTACGAAATCCGAGATTCTAGAATCTCGAACGCAAATACCTTTATTCGTTAGATATTTCTGATTTGTTTTTTTATGCGAAAACAATAGATTCCAAATTCGTAACTCGCAAAATTTCATCAAACGCTCCTGCTCGCAAAAAATGCGTAGCAGAAAAAAGTGTGAATCCCAAATTTCTCGCAAGATTTCTTTGGATTCCAAAAGAAGTTGATTAAGGTTAATCATAGAAAAGGAAGCTCCTGATTTGCAAGCACTAAAAAAAGAAATGGTTAATGATACAATACTAAAGAAATGGTTAATAATACAATACTTTAGTTTTATACGACTGGGAAATAAATACGGCGGGAATCAGAATCTACGAATCTATGCTTGTGCTTGCTTTATTATGTCATAATAACTATAATTATTCTGATATTCTTGTTACTGGATATTTATTTACTTCATAGAAATCAATCAATAAGTATTGTTTCTATATGGTTTTCTGCTTCTATAGAAAAGTTGATTTCAAAAACCGATTTCGAGATATTTTGACTTGACTTCAAAAGTCAATAAATGGAATACAAGAAAAAGATTTTTTTCTACTATGTATGTATTTTATTTCTTTCCTATTTTTAGGAAAAAAAAGGCAACTCCCCGAAGCATTTCGTCATTTGCTACGCCCTTCTTTATCTCTGAGTGCCTAGGTATCCACCGTAAGCCTTTCTTGAACCTCGCTATTAACCATAAGGTTATGCCATCCTAAAGTGCTCCTTCCTAAATGAAAGGATCTGATTAAGAATCTTATCAACGTCCATAAATGAGAAATTCGAAAGAATTTCGAAATCAAAATCATTAAGATTTTCAGATTTTTAAATTGCCATTCCATCTTACGGAGATTTTTGGTTTTCTTACCAAATGCAAACGATTCTTTATTATACGATGATTAATAGATCATTCTATCATCTAGATATAGTTTTTTTCGAATTAAGAAAGTTGTTTCACAGTACCAATTTCTTACTTTTCTTATCTTCATTCCTTTTTCTTCTATTTTTTACATAGATTGGAAGGCTTTTTTTATAGAGTAAGACAGAATGGATTCAAAAAAAATTGTAACGAACCGATTAATTATTCGAAGGATAAACAAGTATCTATTCGATTATCAAATAAATGCCTAATTCCCCTTTTGGGGCTTCCACTCTCACATAAAGTTCTTGTACAATAATGGAACCAATCTTCCCGTTGCATATTGGTACTTATCGGGTATAGAATAGATCTGCTTCTCTTTTTACGAACAGAGTTGTTTCGTTATTTTCAATGGAAGGAAATAAATCTTAACCTTTTTTGATACAGAATCTACTGACAAATTTTAGGTACATAGTTGAAAATCTAGAAACTTCTTACTTTAATGCAATAAAATAAAGTGACATAGTTTCTATATTATCTTTAGATAAAGGGGTATTTCCATGGGTTTGCCTTGGTATCGTGTTCATACTGTTGTATTGAATGATCCCGGTCGATTGTCTTCTTTTCATATAATGCACACAGCTTTAGTTGCTGGTTGGGCCGGTTCGATGTCTTTATACGAATTAGCCATTTTTGATCCTTCTGACCCCGTTCTTGATCCCATGTAGAGATTATCATACCTGTTTTAGATTATGATGATATGTCTTATGTTAAGCATCCATGGCTGAATGGTTAAAGCGCCCAACTCATAATTGGCAAATTCGTAGGTTCAATTCCTACTGGATGCACGCTAATGGGAACGTTCAATAAGTCTATCGGAATTGGCTCTGTATCAATGGGATTTCATCATCCATACATACCGAACTGGTATGGTATATTCATACCATAGGAAGAGTAAGAACTCGAATTCTGATCGATCCTGGAACTGAATAGAGAAGAAAATGGATTTATGGATGGAATCAAATATGCAGTAGTTCCAGGAAAAAGTCTTCAATTATTGAGGAAGAATCAAAATACTTCTAATGTCGAATCAGGATCAACAAAGACAGAAATCCAGTATTAAGTCGAACTCTTCTTTGGTGTTAAAGTAATAGCTATGAATAATCTCATCGGCTACCCCGAAAGGGTAGAAAAATGCTCTTACCGGGTTATTCTATTCCACCTCTTCTAGAGATTTGAGATTCTATATTTCTATATATAGAAATTCTAGAAAAAAACTGAAAGAAAATTCTAGTTAATAATACGGCAAAAAATTTATACAAAACTTCTAGTCCGAGCACACGCAATGGAGCCGTAGACAGTCAAGTGAAATCGAATCCACGAAATAATTTGATCTATGGACGGCATCGTTGTAGTAAAGGTCGTAATGCCAGAGGAATCATTACCGTAAAGCATAGAGGGGGAGGTCATAAGCGTCTATACCGTAAAATCGATTTTCGACGGAATCAAAAAAACGTATCTGGTAGAATCGTAACTATAGAATACGACCCTAATCGAAATACATACATTTGTCTTATACACTACGGGGATGGTGAGAAGAGATATATTTTACATCCCAGAGGGACTCTAATTGGAGATACCATTGTTTCTGGTACAAGAGTTCCTATATTAATGGGAAATGCCCTACCTTTGAGTGCGGTTTGAACTATTGATTTACGTAATTGGAAGTAACCAATTAGGTTTACGACGAAACCTAGAAATCGATCACTGATCCAATTGGAGTACCTCTATGGGATATACCTCAACAGAAAACTGTTGAGTAACGACAGCAAGTGATTGAGTTCAGTAGTTTCTTCTAGAGAATTATTGACTATAGAGATCTGGTAATATGGAGAAACATTTTTGAAGCACACACAGAACCGGAAGCGCTCCCTCTTTCAAAGAGAAGAGGACGGCTTATTTACATTTCATTTGATGGTCAGAGGCGAATTGAAAGCTAAGCAGTGGTAATGAAGATCCCCCGAAGAGATGTCTCCTACGTTACCTATGTGGAAGGTATCAACGTAATTTGATAGAGTTATTCGGTCTGAATGCTACATGAAAAACATAAGCCAGATGACGGAACGGAGAGACCTAGGATGTAAAAGACCATAACATGAATGATTGGGCAGATTTGGATTTCTATATATCCACTCATGTGATACTTGATCATACGATGATCAGATCTATTTTTTGATATATCATCATATACATCTAGAAAGCCGTATGCTTTGGAAGAAGCTTGTACAGTTTGGGAAGGGGTTTTTTTTGATAAAAAAGAAGAATCTACTTCAACCCATATGCCTTTAGGCACTGCCATACATAACATAGAATTTACACATGGGAAGGGCGGACAATTAGCTAGAGCAGCAGGTACTGTAGCGAAACTGCTTGCAAAAGAGGGGAAATCGGCCACATTAAGATTACCATCTGGGGAGGTTCGTTTGATATCCCAAAACTGCTTAGCAACAGTCGGACAGGTGGGTAATGTTGGGGGGAAACGAAAAAGTTTGGGTCGAGCTGGATCTAAGTGTTGGCTAGGTAAGCGTCCTGTAGTAAGAGGGGTGGTTATGAACCCTGTGGACCATCCCCACGGGGGCGGTGAAGGAAGATCCCCAATTGGTAGAAAAAAACCAACAACTCCTTGGGGTTATCCTACGCTTGGAAGAAGAACTAGGAAAAGAAGAAAATATAGTGATAATTTGATTCTTCGTCGCCGTAAATAAATAGGAATATTCCAAATCCCATTTTTGGAATTCCAAAAAATTCATGGGCGAACGACGGGAATTGAACCCGCGCATGGTGGATCCACAATCCACTGCCTTGATCCACTTGGCTACATCCGCCCCTTATCTAACTAAGGGGATTTTCTCTTTTTTCAATTTATCATTATTGTATTTATTCTGACCTCGATACTTAAGATCGAGATATTGGGCATAAAATGCCCATCTTTAATATGTAAAAAAAAGGAGTAATCAGCTATGATACGTGAAAGATTTGTAGCTTTTCATTTATCGGAAAAAATTCAAAAAAGCAAAATGGGGGAGGAGAAAGAAATAATAGTAACTTGGTCTCGGGCATCTACTATTAGACCCTCAATGGTTGGCCATACAATCGGTATCCATAATGGAAAGGAACATTTACCTATTTATATAACAAGTTCTATGATAGGTCACAAATTGGGCGAATTCGCACCTACCCGTTTTTTCGCGAGAGATGCAAGAAACGATAACGATAAGAAATCTGTAATGAAAAAGAAAAAAAAATAGGGATCAAACAAA